AAAACATTTACAACAAAATAACTTTTGGATCTAAAGGAATGAGGTTTTTGCTTGGTCAATACAAAAAAAAAGTGGTTGGTTGGTGAAAATCGTAGCCTTTTTTTGATTCAAAATCGATTTCTAATTTCTATTCGAATAATAATTCGAAAATAGAAAGTTTCAACCTCTGCTTCGAGAATAAGAGTAGCCCTATAACTGTATTTACATCAATCCAAATCACCCCCATTCAAATTTAATTCAATTTAGAAGTATCAGTATCCTAAAAAAAATAGGATAACTTCGTTTTTCCTGGTCAGGTCAACAAAGGCATGAAATATTTCGATTTTTTGATAAAATCAAATGGATTTACCTGGACCAATACATGATTTTCTTTTAGTCTTTCTGGGATCGGGTCTTATATTAGGAAGTCTGGCAGTAGTATTACTTCCGAATCCAATTTATTCGGCCTTTTCGTTGGGATTGGTTCTTTTTTGTATATCGTTATTCTATATTCTATTGAACTCCTTTTTTGTAGCTGCTGCGCAGCTCCTGATTTATGTAGGAGCTATAAATGTTTTAATCATTTTTGCTGTGATGTTCATGAATAGTTCAGAATATTACAAAGATTTTCATCTTTGGACCATTGGGGATGGAGTTACTTCAATGGTTTGTACAAGTCTTTTTATTTCACTAATTACTACTATTCCAGATACGTCCTGGTATGGGATCATTTGGACTACAAAATCAAATCATATTCTAGAACAAGATTTGATAAGTAATAGTCAACAAATTGGAATTCATTTAGCAACAGATTTTTTTCTTCCATTTGAACTGATTTCAATAATTCTTTTAGTCGCTTTAATAGGTGCTATTGCTATAGCTCGTCAATAATAAATCTTTAAAACGAGTAATTCAAATAGAATCAACGAAAAAGAAATGTTATAATTCGTTAATTTTGATTCCTTCTAAAAAAATAGAATAGAAAGACTTTCGTTTTATTTCGTTTTATATCGATCTATTACTAATCTATTCCATTGTTCCATATTTGTTAGAATCGAATCGATTGAATTCTTATTCAGATTAAAATTAAAAATGAATCAAAATTGATAAGGAGTTGGTTAATGATACTCGAACATATACTTGTTTTGAGTGCCTATTTATTTTCTATTGGTATCTATGGATTGATCACAAGTCGAAATATGGTTAGAGCCCTTATGTGTCTTGAACTTATATTAAATTCAGTTAATATCAATTTTGTAACATTTTCTGATATTATTGATAATCGTCAATTAAGAGGAGATATTTTCTCAATTTTTGTTATAACTATTGCAGCCGCTGAAGCAGCTATTGGACCGGCTATTGTTTCATCAATTTATCGTAACAGAAACTCCACTCGTATTAACCAATCAAATTTGTTGAATAAATAGTATTAATCGTATAAATGCTAATTTGAATATTAATAAATTAGCATTTATATGATTAATATGGGGCATAAGAAAAGGTATGATGGTGGTTGCAAAAACATAAGAAATCAAAGTATTTTGGCCCTCCCTCATAAATCAATTCGGAAATCAATTGATTCTGATCGCTCATTGATTCGTCTGGTATCTAAAACTCTAGGATTCATTTATAAGTTAGTTTACTAGGCCGAAAATTTATGACGTTCAAAAATGTATAGATCCAATGTCACATTCAGTAAAGATTTATGATACATGTATAGGATGTACTCAATGTGTCCGAGCGTGCCCCACCGATGTATTAGAAATGATACCCTGGGACGGATGTAAAGCTAAACAAATAGCTTCTGCTCCAAGGACCGAGGACTGTGTTGGTTGTAAGAGATGTGAATCCGCCTGCCCAACGGATTTTTTGAGTGTTCGGGTTTATTTATGGCATGAAACAACCCGCAGTATGGGTCTAGCTTACTGATACATTCCATAAAACTCTACTTGAATCCATTTTATTTTTTTTACCGACAAAATCCGTGCTCAAAATCAAATTAAATTGAGTACGGATTTTTCTGGCCCCAAGTGTATCTTGTCTTTATTACGAACCATTTTCCTTGCTTAACAATAATTGTAGTTTTGCCCATTTTTGCGGGTTGCTTAATTTTTTTTCTTCCACATAGGGGAAATAGAGTAATTCGCTGGTATACTATATGTATTTCTATATTAGAACTTCTTCTAACGACTTATGCATTCTGCTATCATTTTCAATCAGATGATCCATTAATCCAACTAATGGAGGATTATAAATGGATCCATTTTTTTGATTTCCATTGGAGATTAGGAATAGATGGACTCTCTATAGGACCAATTTTACTGACGGGATTCATCACCACTTTAGCTACTTTAGCGGCTTGGCCGGTTACTCGGGATTCTCGATTATTTTATTTCCTGATGTTAGCCATGTACAGTGGGCAAATAGGATTATTTTCTTCTCGAGATCTTTTACTTTTTTTTCTCATGTGGGAGTTAGAATTAATTCCCGTTTATCTACTTGTATCCATGTGGGGAGGAAAAAAACGTTTGTACTCAGCTACAAAATTTATTTTGTACACGGCGGGGGGTTCTGTTTTTCTTTTAATGGGAGTTCTGGGTCTCGGTTTATATGGTTCTACTGAAGCAACATTAAATTTTGAAATATTAGCCAACCGGTCCTATCCTGTGAACTTCGAAATAATATTTTATATTGGATTTTTTCTTGCTTTTGCTGTTAAATTGCCAATCATACCCCTACATACATGGTTACCAGATACCCATGGAGAAGCGCATTATAGTACTTGTATGCTTCTAGCCGGAATCTTATTAAAAATGGGAGCATATGGATTAGTTCGAATCAATATGGAATTATTTCCTCATGCTCATTCTATATTTTCTCCTTGGTTAATGATAGTAGGCGCAATGCAAATAATCTATGCAGCTTCAACATCTCTTGGTCAACGGAATTTAAAAAAAAGAATAGCCTATTCCTCTGTATCTCATATGGGTTTCATAATTATAGGAATTAGTTCTATCACGGATATGGGGCTCAACGGAGCCCTTTTACAAATAATCTCTCATGGATTTATTGGTGCTGCACTTTTTTTCTTGGCCGGAACAACTTATGATAGAATACGTCTTGTTTATCTTGACGAAATGGGTGGAATAGCTATTCCAATGCCAAAAATATTCACGATGTTCAGTAGCTTTTCGATGGCCTCCTTTGCATTACCAGGTATGAGTGGTTTTGTTGCCGAATTAATAGTCTTTTTTGGACTAATTACTAGTCCAAAATATCTTTTAATGACAAAACTCCTAATTATTTTTGTAATGGCAATTGGAATGATATTAACTCCTATTTATTTATTATCTATGTTACGTCAGATGTTCTATGGATACAAGATATTTAATGGTCTGAACTCTTCTTTTTTTGATTCTGGTCCGCGAGAGTTATTTCTTTCGATTTCTATTTTTTTACCCGTACTCGGTATTGGTATGTACCCTGATTTCGTTCTTTCATTATCAGTTGAAAAGGTTGGAGTTATTCTATCTAATTCTTTTTATAGATAATTTATAAAAGAAAACTATTATCATTTACAAAAATGTTCGTTGTACAATAACAAAAAGAACGCTTTTTCTTGTTCTTTTGCGTTAAGTCAAAAAATGAATTTGAATTGGCGAGACCTGGTGAATCACTACCCTATTTGAATATGATTCGCCGCGCTCTCGCCAATTCACACAAAGTTTTTTATCTGATATGCGTTGTACACTTTTCTATTCCTATTTGTAAGAACCCCCCTTTTCAATTAAATGTTAATGTAAATGAACCATAACTATGTAGTCCTATTCCTAATAGATTGACTCCAAAATAGCATATCCAAATTATAAGAAATCCAATAGACGCCACAATTGCTGAATTTGTACCCTTTTGTTTTCTATTTGTTCGAGTATGTAAATAAATTGCAAATACGATCCAAGTAATAAAAGCCCAAGTTTCTTTTGGGTCCCAATTCCAATAGCATCCCCATGCTTCGTTAGCCCACACTGCTCCAGAAAGAATTCCTATGGTTAAAAAGATAAATCCTAGGCTAATAACTCGATAACTCCAATAATCGAATTGTTGAATCAATTGTGACCTGTAATAATTCCTTGGAGAAAAAAAAGAAGTTTTTTCTAAAACATTTCTTTGTTCATTCATGTATTCGATTTCACCAAGGAAAAATGGCTCATTTAAATTTAATAAATGATTACTCGTAGAAAAAAACTTTCTCTGTTTTCTAACTGTAATGACTAGAAGTGATACTGATAATAATGATCCACATAAAAGGGCCGCATAGCCGAATATCATCATACTAACGTGCATTATTAGCCACTCGGATTGAAGAGCAGGTACTAATATTGTAGATTCGCGTATTTGAGTTAAAAGCCCTGAAGTAGCAAAGCCCTGGGAAAAAATAGCACTTGGCCCAATTATTGTGTTTAGAAGATTTTGATTTTTTTTGAAATATGGAACTATATAAATAAAGGAAAAACTCCATGAAAGAAAGATTAACGATTCATATAAATCACTTAGTGGAAAATGTCCCGAATAAATCCAACGAGAAATTAATAATCCTGTTATACAAAAAAAAGTCATTATTATGCCCGTTTCGGACGAATCATATAGTTTTAGTACCATTTCATCGACTAAAAAGGTTATCAAATGAATTGTAAGTATAATTGAAACGATCGAAAAAGAAATATGAGTTAATATGTGCTCTAAGGTTGAAAATATCATATAAAAAAAAGAGTTCGTTAATTATAAAATCGAAATTGGAAATTGAATTCATTAATTGAATTCATTATAGGATCTGTTTTTTTTTAGGAGCTGACATGCCGCCACTCGGACTCGAACCGAGATGCTCTAGCACTGCTTCCTAAGAGCAGCGTGTCTACCAATTTCACCATAGCGGCCCATCTTGACCTGATAATAGCCTATGAATAAGTAATCGTCTATATTTAAGAATTCAATTGAGTTCATTATTTTTTAGAAAAGATTCGAATGGATGAATAAAAATTTGTTCAAATAGGTATTTGAAGGTTCATTATTTTCATTTTTGATCTTGGTTTTATTGTGTATTTTAGACTCTTCTCGACTCAACTATAGTAAAACTAGATAGTCCTACTATGAAGTATATGAATTGAGGGATAGAACCTCCCAAAAATTTTTTTTTTGTTTTTTTTTGGAATTCGGTAAGGTAAAAGGTAAACAAAAGAATTCCTATTCTCCATATTCTAAGAGCGAAACGAATTCCATTCCCTGTTGAGTTAATCAACAGGGAATGGAATTCGGGAATTTGATTTTCGAAATGAAATGAATCTATTTTTGAGTCAGGATTATTTAGATTATTCTAACGTGTTATGTTTTATTTCTTAGTTTATTCGTTTGTCGTACAAAAAAACTTTTTGAATTCCCGCTAGAAATAGATTTCCCCAAGGAAAACGCTTTTAACGCTGCCCAATACCCCTTCCTTTTCCAAAAATTTTTACGAATACGCTTTTTTGATGCAGAAGTACGTTTTTTTGGAACTGCCATTTAAATAAAAATTAAGAGATTACTCATTGGTATAGCTGGATGTGAAAGACATCTATTGTTCAAAAAAATCTGCGCTTTTATAAATTCACTATGTATTTCTTTTTTCATTTTCTAGAAAATCTTTTTTCTAAAAAGAGAAAATATAAAACAATAGATAAGAAGGGTGAACGGTATGGGAAAATCAGATAAAATATTACTAAAAATAGAACAAAGAAGAATATTTTAAATAACTTGCAAAACCCGGGAAAATATGTCTAATTTGACTTTAATTTTCAAATTCGAAGTAGATTGGTAATTAATCTATTTCTTTCATATGATTTGACCAATTGTAATTTCGTGATTTGAATATTTGAAGTATTTAGCAGAAATTCAGAAAGACTAAGTAAAAATAAATAAAAATGAAAAAATTCTATTGAAGTTAGTACATATCTTCATTTTTTTATTGACTCCTTTCAAAAGAGGTAAGGTCCGGTGAATCGGAAATAGTTAATATTAATTAAGAATTCAAAAAAGTTTTTTTATGGAACAGACATATCAATATGTGTGGATTTTACCTTTCGTTCCACTTCCAGTCCCTATGTTAATAGGAGTGGGACTTCTTCTTTTTCCGACAGCAACAAAAAACCTTCATCGTATGTGGGCTTTTCCAAGTATTTTATTGTTAAGTATAGTCATGATTTTTTCAACTAATCTATCTATTCAACAAATAAATAGCAGTTCTATCTATCAATATGTATGGTCTTGGACCCTCGATAATGATTTTTCTTTAGAATTCGGCTGCTTGATTGATCCACTTACTTCTATTATGTCGATGTTAATCACTACTGTTGGAATTATGGTTCTTATTTATAGTGATAATTATATGGCTCACGATCAAGGATACTTGAGATTTTTTGCTTATATGAGTTTTTTCAGTACTTCCATGTTGGGATTAGTTACTAGTTCAAATTTGATACAAATTTATATTTTTTGGGAATTGGTTGGGATGTGTTCCTATCTATTAATAGGGTTTTGGTTCACACGACCCCCTGCCGCAAATGCTTGTCAAAAAGCGTTTGTAACTAATCGTGTAGGGGATTTTGGTTTATTATTAGGAATTTTAGGTTTTTATTGGATAACGGGTAGTTTTGAATTTCAGGATTTATTCGAAATCCTCAATAACTTGATTTATAACAATAAAGTCAATTTTCCATTTGTTAATTTGTGTGCTGCTCTATTATTTGCCGGTGCAGTTGCTAAATCGGCACAATTTCCCCTTCATGTGTGGTTACCTGATGCTATGGAAGGACCTACTCCTATTTCGGCTCTTATACATGCTGCTACTATGGTAGCGGCAGGGATTTTTCTTGTAGCTCGTCTTCTGCCTCTTTTCATAGTTATACCTTATATAATGAATTTAATCTCGTTGATAGGCATAATCACACTATTATTAGGAGCTACTTTAGCTCTTGCTCAAAAAGACATTAAGAGGGGTTTAGCTTATTCGACAATGTCTCAATTGGGTTATATGATGTTTGCTCTAGGAATGGGGTCTTATCGAAGTGCTTTATTTCATTTGATTACTCATGCTTATTCCAAAGCATTATTATTTTTAGGGTCTGGGTCCGTTATTCATTCAATGGAAACTCTTGTTGGTTATTCTCCGGATAAAAGTCAGAATCTCGTTCTTATGGGTGGTTTAACAAAACATGTACCGATTACCAAAACCTCCTTTTTATTAGGTACACTTTCTCTTTGTGGTATTCCACCGCTTGCTTGTTTTTGGTCAAAAGATGAAATTCTTAATGATAGTTGGTTGTATTCGCCGATTTTCGCTATAATAGCTTCGGCCACGGCAGGGTTAACCGCATTTTATATGTTTCGGATCTATTTACTTACTTTTGAGGGGCATTTAAACGTTCATTTTCAAAACTATAGTGGCGCCAAAAATACCTCCTTCTATTCCATATCCCTATGGGGTAAAGG